AAGAACAACTGGAACGTTTTATACTTCAGGAGAAAGTATAAAAAAGGAAATGGATCCTTCTTTTTTTTTTTTTTAGTAAATTTTATTCTTTAATTAAATTTTTAAGAAATTCTAAAACATAGAAGTATATCTAAGTTAAGTATATATATAATATATATATAAATATATAACTAATATATTTTTATTATTAAATATTAAAGCATTCATAATTTATTTCTTATTCTATATTCTTTCTTATCTTTTTTATAATTTCTAATTTCTAAATAGAATAAATATATATTTTTTAATATATATATAAATGGAAATAATAGATAAATAGCAATATATTTATATCTATATTGATATTGCGTCCAATAGGATTTGAACCTATACCAAAGGTTTAGAAGACCTATGTCCTATCCATTAGACAATGGACGCTTTTCGCTTTTTTTTGACTTTATAGTTGTAAAAAAAAAAAAAAGAAGGTGCGAAATCTTTTTAGCAATTGTGTATTGAAGTGAATTCAATACACAATTGCTATTAGACTATTCTAATACATAAAATTGTCTCTAATAAAAGGGGAAGGGGGCAATTTAGAATTTAGAGCGGGTAGCGGGAATCGAACCCGCATCGTTAGCTTGGAAGGCTAAGGGTTTTAGTCGACGTCGATTGATCATTTTTATATTTTTAACGTCTCTAATTCAAAACCGAACATGAAACTTTGGTTTCATTCGGCTCCTTTATGATGTATGTAAAAATTACCAAAAAAAAAACGACGGGAACGAAATCAAAATAAAAATTCGACCCATAACATCTATGTTAGTTTTTTTCCGTCTGGGTGCTTTCACAGAAAATTTTGCTTTATAGATGATCCTTCTAGAAGATAGAAAGGGAGAACCCGAACAATCTTTCTAGTTACTTCGTTACTTTTTTTCTATTTAATAGAATCCTTAGGAAAAGTATTTTGTTTCCACCGAGCTAAAACAATATAATATGTCGATGTCTTTAGTAAACTAAAGTTCTCGTTTAATAGCTATTTTGCTTCAATTTTTTCTATACCAAAAAATGAATAGAACCGAAGATTTAGTTACGATTAGAAAGAAACTTTTCTAGCTTTATCCATGGATCCTCTTGTTATACTTATTGAATTGTAATATAGTCATCCAATTCAAAAATTATGTTTCGGAATTTCATAATCCAAATTTAAAATTGATTAGAGTCTTTGGATACAAATTACGAGAATTTATAATCTTCCTTTAATTTTTCATTGAAAGGTAAAGGACTAAATCCTTTTAAGAAATCAAGTTTTTGATCGGAAGATGAATCAAACCGAGAGACCCTTTAACTATTAAAGGGATTAAAGGAACGAATCACACTTTTACCACTAAACTATACCCGCTACAATGCAATTATTGCATATAATTGACCTTTTGTCGAACAAAGTAATCGGGGGTGTAATAAAAAAAAACCAGAAAAAATTTTATAAAATTATAGCGTCGACGCTTAGGCTTAATAAAATAAGTAAAGCGGATTCTTTTTTTTTCAATTTAAGATCTTTTTTTTTCTAAAACTCCATTGGATGAGTCTTTTAACTTTTGGATGAGTCTTTTAACTTTAACAAAAAAAGGCCCGGCTGGGGACTGACCAGGCCAGGCTATAAAAAAAAAGATCTTTTACCTGTGTTTGGACGAGACAAAATAAAAAGAGGATTCTATATTTTTATTATTGTGGTTTTTTTTATTTATCTTTCGAGTTCGAGCCTTTTCTTTATCTAATCTTTATCTAAATTTTTTGTGTAACTAGAATTACTGAGAAAGTTCTATAAAAAAAAAAAAAGTTATTTATTATTTTTTATTTATATTTATTTATTTATTTATATTTATATAGTAATATATTATATATATATATAAATTATAAATAGATGAAAAAAAAGNNNAAATTATATTATATATTTATATATATATAATAAAATATAGAAAAATATATAATAAAATATATAAAAAGAAAAAAAAAAATATATATATATAATATAAAGAAAAATCTATACAAAAAAAGAAAGCTTTTTAATAATAAAGTGTAGAAGTTTTTTTAAACCTTTTTTTTTATGGAACCTAATTAAGTATCCCTTTTCAATTAGGAGAGATGGCTGAGTGGACTAAAGCGTTGGATTGCTAATCCATTGTACGAGTTAATCGTACCGAGGGTTCGAATCCCTCTCTTTCCCTTTCTCCTTTTGATGATGTGTAATAGATAAAAAAAAAATAAAATTGAGAAATTAAATAAAGCAATAAAAAACCTTTCTTTTTTATTCTTCACGTCCCGGATTACGTCCTGGATCATTAGATAGGAATCCAAATATGAAAAGAGAAACAAAGAATATAACTACAGTGTATACAAAAAGTTTGAGAGTAAGCATTACACAATCTCCAAGATCTTACTTTTTTTTTTTGAAAAAAAAAGAGAATAGATTCTCTATTTTTATACCAAATATCTAATTTTGATACCAAAAAATCAAGTGATTTATTTTTTTTCTAAAAAAAAATAAAAAAAAAAAGGTTTCAGAAAGTCATTTTTAATAAGATAATAGTTGAGTTTTGCATATTCAAACAGATTTGCATACCAACATCTAGATATTTTTTTGTTAGCTCGAATCTAATTAGGTTCTTTCATTTAGGGAAAAGAGTATAAAATTTAGGAAATAGAATGAGCCAGATTTAGTATGGCTACCAAAAAAATTAAATATTTGAATTGAGAGTTCGTTCATACGTCAAGATTTTTTTGATCTTTTGAATTGTTGGAAGAATAAAAACCGTGAATTTTTCTAAGACAGTATTAAGAATTTCATCGAAAACTTACAGCTGCTTGCCAAACAAAGGCTAAGAGAAGAAAGAAAAGAGGTATTACGGGCATAACGTCTACGATTGGATTCAAAAAGGCGTAGGCCTCCGGCAATTTGGCGACTAAAAAGGTGCTTGAAAAAAGGGCAGAATTAAAACAAATACAGATCAAATTAAATATATTAAGCATAACAAAAATTGGTGTTCTTGTGGATAATTTAATTTTGATTGAGTTATTAATATGTTTTTTATATAAAGAAAAAATAAAGAAAGATAGTCTAAAAAGACTTTGTTGAACTTACTCAATCAAAAATCCTTTCATTCTCTTATGAGAATGAAAGAAATAATATTTTCATACAATATCTTAATTGAATTCTATATAATGATCAATAAAGTAAGTTTGATTTGCTATCTACACGTGTCAAAACTCTAGCACCAGTGTAATCTATAATTTAATTTGGACTGAAATTGAATTGACGAACAACCAACAGCAATATTACTCTTTTTAGTAGTCTTGAATAAAAATCTAAATGGGGCGTAGCCAAGCGGTAAGGCAACGGGTTTTGGTCCCGCTATTCGGAGGTTCGAATCCTTCCGTCCCAGAGTACAGTCATTACTGAATAAATCTTATATTGCCTTTGTACACCGTTGTACACCATCTTTCTATTTCTGTTTAAAAAAAAAATATATTTTATTCTTAAAATATTGAAATTAAAATAATAAGAAACTTATTTTTCATCATTTCAACCGAATAAAAAAAATATATATATATTTTTTTTATTTGTGTGTGATGCGGGTAAGTAAGGTAGAACCTTAGATTCTAAAAGTTTGAATAAAAATATATATATAAATATATATTTATATTCAAATTTATATTTTACATATATACAATCTGGTATGGGATTCATTTGAATTCTGACTGAACCTTTTACGCGTAAATTCACTATTCCATTCTCCATTCATAGAGAAAGAAAAAGTATAGATTACGATATACTGGCTGAACTATGACTATTCATGATTCCATAATTGAATCAATTACACAAACTAGAGGAATGTTATGGTAAAACTTCGTTTAAAACGATGTGGTAGAAAGCAACGTGCGACTTGAATTGAAGGACATGATCTGCTGTGGATTTTTGATCCGCCACTTTATATATAGGAATATAGGTGCTCTTGGCTCGACATTTTGTGTTCTTTTTTTTTTTTTTAAGAGTACAGGATGGAGCTCGAGGAGAATATAAAGTTTTTTTTTACTTTCGCAGGAGTAAGGATCTAGGGTTAGTGCGAATCAATAAGTTGGAACAACTTCGTAAGTCTTTTTATATTGAAAAAAGACCTTTCAAGCAATTTTACAATGGAAAAATAAATTTTCTTAAAATTGTAAAATTCTTTGAATCAAAAGTCTATTATGCGTTAATCAAGCGTTTGTATGATTCTTTTATATAAAGAAAAGAAATCATAAACAAAATAAGGGGCTTGTTGCTGCCCTTTTTTAATAAAACGATTAAAGATCGCCGAAGTCATGTCTAAACCCAAAGATTCAAAGTAAGGATAAAGAACCCTGAAACAAGGAAATCCTGTTTTAAATTGTTTGAACAACTAGATCAGAATGAAGAATCAAAATTGATTATAAAAAATTGAGACAAACAAAAAAGGGTTAGAGACTACTCAATAAAAAGAGTGCTTAAGGATTCTCTGTTGAGATATTTGAGATTTTTTTAACTTGAGTTACGAGAGTAAGAATGTTACGAATTCCTTTTATGGAAAAAAACTATTTATGGTTTCAATACTGGCTAATTTATTTAATGTTTTTATTAATCTATCTAATATTTGTATTTTATACAAAGAGTTAACTTAATACTCGTTGAATTTTTTCTCGAGCCGTACGAGGCCAAAGCCTCTTATACGTTTCTAGGGGGGGGTATTATTCATATACATCTATCCCAATGAGCCGTTTATCGAATCGTTGCAATTGATGTTCGATCCCGAAGAGAAGGAAGAGATCTTCGTAAAGTCGGTTTTTATGATCCAATAACAAATCAAACTTATTTAAATCTTCCTGCTATTCTCGATTTCCTAAAAAAAGGCGCTCAACCAACAAGAACAGTTCATGATATTTCAAAGAAGGCAGGGATTTTTACGGAATTAAGTCTTAATAAAACTAAATTGAATTAATGAAACATAAAAAAGAGGATGTGAAAGACTCGTATATAGCTTGGTATCAAATTTTATCTACTCTTTTCTTTCCTCCTCTTTCACTTCCATCATATTTTTTTAGAATTTCGATTTATTATTAGTATTCCTACTAAGGTACGAATACTAATAAAAAACCTGTTGACAACTACTATTTTTTATAATAATAAATAAATTTATGAAAAGAATTTTGGATCTATATAAATTAGAATTTTTGTATAAATACAAAATTTTATTGTATAAAAAATAATACTGTATATAAAATAAAAAAATATATTAATTATGAATAAAACTAATATATATATTATTATATGAATAATTTATTCATTATTCATAAAAAATTAAAGGCCATAAAAATGGGTCTAAAAAAGTATAAAAAGATTTGAGATTACCCTAACTGGCTTAGTTTTCATTCATTGTATGAACTAACAAACCAAGGGGTTAAGCTTTTTTATTATTTTTTTTTTCGCTATATTAAAAATTCACAATCATATTGACAACAGTGTATCGACCAAATATAATTCTCTCATAGAGAAATAGATCTTTTTATCCCGGACGCACACATGACTGGATTTTTTTTTTCTTTATTCTGGTTATATCTACATATTTGCAGTACTTTCTTTTTTTTTTTTTTTTGGGTTGCTAACTCAACGGTAGAGTACTCGGCTTTTAAGTGCGACTAGCATCTTTTACACATTTGTATGAAGAAAAGGATTCGTACAGATCTACGGTAGAGTTTGTAAGACCACGACTGATCCTGAAAGGAATGAATGGAAAAAATAGCATGTCGTATCAAGGGAGAATTCAGATAACATTTTTTTGCTTTCTTGATCGGTACAACCTTATTTTCGGTGTCGAACAAAAAAAAAAAAAAAGGAATTCCAATTTGGGTCGAGTGAATAAATATAAATGGATGGATAAAAAACCAGGTTTCCTGATTCCAGGAAAAAAAAAGAAACGAGCTTCCATTCGTAATTTGAAAAATTACCCGATCTAATTAAAAGTTAAAAATAGATTAGTGCCTAATACGGGTATGGGAAGGAATTTTTTTCTTGCGTGTTATTATCAAATTTTTAATGAGTCCTAATTATTTTTTCCCTAGTCCGCTTGGGTTAGGTTGGAGATGGATGTGTAAAAGAAGCAGTATATTGATAAAAAAATATATATATTTCCAAAATCAAAAGAGCGATTAGGTTAAAAAAATAAAGGATTTCTAATCATTTTGTTTTGGTATTCTATAATATAAATATAACTAACAGAAACCTATTAAAAATAGAGAATCCGGTTAGCAGTCTACCTGTTTATGAGGTATCTATTGCTTTCGTAGTCTAATACCTCATTTTGACCGTATCGCACTGTGTGTCATTTCAGAACTCAATAAAAAAAGACTTTACTTTACATTTCAAATCGAATTTCAATCCAAATGGAGAAATTTCAGGGATATTTCGAGTTCGATGGGGCTCGGCAACAGATTTTTCTATATCCACTTTTTTTTCGGGATTATATTTATGTACTTGCTTATGATCATGGTTTAAATAGATTAAATAGAAATCGCTCTATTTTCTTGGAAAATGCGGATTATGACAAAAAATATAGTTCACTAATTGTGAAACGCTTAATTTTGCGGATGTCTGAACAGAATCGTTTGATTATTACCACTAAGGATTTGAATCAAAATCCCTTTTTGGGACATACCAATCTTTTCTATTATCAAATGATATCTGTTTTATTTGCAGTGATTGTAGAAATTCCTTTTTCCCTAAGATTAGAATCCTTTTTCGAAGGAAAACAATTAAAAATAAAAAAATCTTATAATTTACAATCAATTCATTCAATATTTCCCTTTTTAGAAGACAAATTATCACATTTTAATTATGTGTTAGATGTACTAATACCTTACCCCATCCATCTAGAAATATTGGTTCAAACCCTACGTTACCGGGTAAAAGATGCCTCTTCTTTGCATTTTTTTCGGTCCTGTCTATACGAGTCTTGCAATTGGAATAATTTTGATATAAAAAAATTTTTAATTTTGAATCCAAGATTTTTCTTGTTCTTATATAATTCTCATGTATGTGAATACGAATCCATCTTTTTTTTTCTACGCAAGCGGTCTTCTCATTTACGATCGACATCTTATGAAGTCCTTTTTGAGCGAATTTTTTTCTATGGAAAAATACAACATTTTTTAAAAGTCTTTGTTAATAATTTTCCGGCGATCCTAGGGTTGCTCAAGGATCCTTTCATACATTATGTTAGATATCACGGAAAATGCATTCTGGCAACAAAGGATACACCGCTTCTGATGAATAAATGGAAATATTATTTTGTTAATTTATGGCAATGTTATTTTTCCATATGGTTTCAACCGCAAAAGGTCAATATAAATCAATTATCTAAAGATAATTTAGAGTTTCTGGGTTATCTGTCAAGTTTGCGACTAAATCCTTTAGTGGTACGTAGTCAAATGCTAGAAAACTCATTTCTAATA